AAAATAAGCAAGTGAAATCCTTTGTGTTTTTTTATTTGTTCCTTAACTCATTGACAGTAATCTCAAAATTTTATATTTTTTATATTTATAGACCCGATTACTTCATTTATTTATTCACTTAATCTTTTTCTATCTATTTTATATATATCAATAAAATTTTTATATATATCAATAAAATTTATATCAATAAAATATAAATAGATTTTTGTCGTTATAAAAGACACTCTTTTATAGTAACAATAATAAATTTAGTATGATATAAATAGAACAAAAGAGGAAATAGCAAAGAAACAAAAAGGTTATACAAGGCTATATACAAATCATCCACATTTTTTTTATTTCATTAATTGAATTTTATTTGTTGATTAGGGCGAAGTTCCGTAAAAACCCCCGCCCTTTTTGAAATATCATGAACAGTTCCTGTAGGTTGAGCACCTTTTTCAAGGAAATATAGAATAGCAGGAACATTTAAATAGATTTGATTCTTTATCGGGTCATAAAAACCCACTTTACGAAGATCTCTTCCCTCTCGTCGGGATCGAACATCAATTGCAACGATTCGATAAATGGCTCATTGGGATAGATGAACAATACTCCCCCCCCCCCTAGAAACGTATAAGAAGTTTTCTCCTCGTACGGCTCGAGAAAATTCTAAATTATGTCTATGTATAGAATCATAATATCAAATAGATCCATAAAATCATCAAATTCATTATATTATTGATTTTAGTTTAAATACTTTTTCTTAGTCTCCCCCCCCCCCAAAAAAAAAAATTATTTGTATCCTCATAACTCAAGTTGAATAACTCTCAAATAACTCAAAAGAAACCTTTTAGGTATTAAATTTATTGAGTGGTCTCTAACCCTTTTTGTCTGTCTCCTTTAGAATCTATTTTGATTCTTAAATATGATCTGGTTGTTGAGACAATTGAAAACGGTATTTCCTTGTTCCAGGATCTTTATCTTTGCCTTGAATCATTGGGTTTAGACATTACTTCGGTGATCTTTAAATCGTTTCAAAACGGCAGCAACATACCATTTTTTGTGATTTCTTTCTATCAAAGAATCGTATGAATGGTTGATTCCTACGTAATACACTTTACTTTTGATTTGATCAAAAGAGTTTTACCAATTCCAACAAAATTAACTTTAAAATTTTATCGAATTGGATCCTTTAGATTTATATATCTAAAATATACTTACGAAGTTGTTCCAATTTATTGATCGATACTAACCTTAGATTCTTGCCCTTGAGAAATTAATCAATACGTTCTACTCGAGCTCCATCGTGTACTATTTACATGGCAACACTCTCAAAAATGAGGGTTCCAGTGGAACAGAACAAATGATGTCGAGCCAAGAGCACTTTCGTTCCTATATAATATAAAAAAGTGGTGGATGTAAGAATCCACAGCTGATCATGTCCTTCAAGTCGCACGTTGCTTTCTGCCACATCGTTTTAAACGAAGTTTTACCATAACATTCCTTCAGTTTGGAACCAGTATGTAATTGATTCAATTATGGAATCGTGAATAATCATCGGTTCGGTCGGTACATAATAATCTATACTTTTTTCTTCTATATGAAGAATGGATAATGTATGACGAAGTCTCAACAAGAATTCAATCAATTTAACCCCATTGTTTATAATTATTTTTTTAATTATAACTAACATAACATGAATAAATAAACACGAATAAACAAGTTATTTTGAATCTCTATCTTCAAGTAACGTGATAGGATAAATTCAACAATTTCACACTTCTTAGAGTACCAAGAACTCATAAGAAATCATTAAAAAGATTTAATTGATTGAATAGTTTCCTACCCTATATCATTATTTGCATAAGGTTTTACAGTAAGTACCATTCGCTTTTTATCATCATTAAGAGAAAGATAAATCCATATTGGATTAAACCATCAATGATTAATAAAAAAAAAGACTGATGTAAGGAAAGATTGAAGATTTAGGTTGTTATTTTTTCATATTTCATATTGTAAAATCAGTAATATTTAACAAATCCAAATTTCGTTTCATATGCGTGTTATTTGAACTCGATTAAATTTGTGAAAAAGATATGATTAATAAAAAAAAAAAAAAAGAAATAAGAATCACATTCTATAACAATATTATACTCCTAAACGGAAGACTGGTCGAAAAGACAATCTTTATTTTGATATATTTTATTATGATATAGATTATGATATAGATATATATTTTATTTTTTATTATAAAATAATAAAATTATAGATTAATAAAATGACCGTGGGTCAGGTATGTTCTGGGACGGAAGGATTCGAACCTCCGAATAGCGGGACCAAAACCCGTTGCCTTACCACTTGGCCACGCCCCATTTCTAGTCGACACTAATAAACACTAATATTGGTACTGGTTGTTCGTCAACTCAAGTCTAAATATCTATTATCTATAAAATAGATTACTAGAATTTTTATACATGTAGACGTAGAATTAAACAGAATTTATTGATCATTACATATAATTCAATTAAGATATTGTATGAAAGTATGGTTTATTCTATTCTCTTTTGATTTGAGAATTGAAGGATTTTTGATTGGGTGAGTTCAAATCAAAGAAAGTTTTTTGGTCTATCTTATTTTCTTTTTATTCATTTTTCTTTTCTATGAATAATAACATATTTATAATAATAAAATAATAAAAAACTCAATTTATTAATAACTCAATCAATCAATCAAAATAAATAAAATACAATTATCCTCAAGAACAAAATGTTTGTTATGCTTAATATATTTAGTTTGATCTGTATCTGTCTTAATTCTGCTCTTTATTCAAGTAGTTTTTTCGTCGCCAAATTGCCCGAGGCCTACGCTTTTTTAAATCCAATCGTAGATGTTATGCCAGTAATACCCCTGTTTTTTTTTCTCTTAGCCTTTGTTTGGCAAGCTGCTGTAAGTTTTCGATGATATCTTTAATTTAATAATGTCTAGACAAATTCATGATTTATCGAAAAAAAAAAAAATTCAAAGAAAAGAATTGATAAGATCAGATAAGTCTTACACCCTCAATTCAAATATTGAAATTCTTGTACAACCGCGAAAAATCTGGATCACCCCACTTTATTTCTTGGTGTCAAAATAAAAAATCAAAATAGTAGGGTATGCGGTATAAAAACGGAGAATCTATTCTCTTTTTTACTAAAAAAAATCTTGGAGATTATGTAATGCTTACTCTCAAACTATTTGTTTACACGGTAGTGATATTCTTTGTTTCTCTCTTTATTTTCGGATTCCTGTCTAATGATCCAGGACGTAATCCTGGACGTGAAGAATAAAAGATAAGGTTTTCCTTGCTTGATTTTTAAATGTTCTTAGTAGGATTTTATCTATTACACATTTTTAACTATTAAAAATAAAAAGAGCTCGCGAAAAATTCGAAAGAAAATACCAAGTCATCAACAAAAACGGAAAGAGAGGGATTCGAACCCTCGGTACGAAAAACTCGTACAACGGATTAGCAATCCGACGCTTTAGTCCACTCAGCCATCTCTCCTCCCAATTGAAAAAGGATAATACTATGTTACATTATAAAAAATAAGGATTGAAAGAGCCCTTCATAATATTTTTTTTTCATCCGAGAGTGCTTTTTAGTTCCACGGCCCGGCTAAGTACTGACCAGGCCGGGCCCGCCATTTATTGTTCCAACGAATCATAAATAATTTTTTTTTATTTGAAAACTAAAATACTTGCTTGTTATTACGATTGGAAAAATAAAAACTCTTTTGATTTCTATGATATAGAATCAAATGATATCGAATCAAAGTGTCGTTTCTTATCTTAATTTTTTATATTTATTCTTTATTTTCTTTATTCCTTTTATTTTAGTAAAGTAAATAAATAACAAAAAGGGAACTGTGGATTCTTGCACAATACATTTTCATGTATGTTATGGCTTAAGTAGTTTTGTCGAGACGTCTAGGTCAAAAACCTCCGGCAAAAAAACACTTGTTATTTAGTTTTAGTTATTGAAATTTAATGAATTCTCTTTTCCGAATCTCATTGGGTTCTCTGATACAACACGTAAACGCTCTAATTTTCATGATTATTTTATGATCCTATCCTTTCTTTTTACTCTTTTCACTTTTTATTACGACCCATTTTCTTGTTCGACAAAAGGTTCATTTATATACAATAATCGGATTGTAGCGGGTATAGTTTAGTGGTAAAAGTGTGATTCGTTCTATAATCCTTTATATAGTTAAGGGGTCTTTCGGTTTGATTAATATTTCATTCCGACCAAAAACTTTATTTCTTAAAAGGATTTAATCCTTTACCTCTCAATGAAAAATTCGAGGAAGAATATACATTCTCGTGATTTGTATCCAAGAATCAATTAAAAATTGAAAAATTGGATTATGAGATTACGAAACATAATTTTTTTTTTTAATTAGATCAATACTTCTAATTGAATAAGTATGAGTAAAGGATCCATGGATAAAGATAGAAAGTGGCTTTCTAATCGTAACTAAATCTTTAATTTGGAATTTGTATTACGGAAATTGAAGCAAAATGGCTATTAAACAATGACTTTGGTTTACTAGAGACATCGACAAATTGTTTTAGCTCGGTAGAAACAAAATGCTTTTCCTAAGGATTCTCTCACATAGAAATAGAGAACGAAGTAACTAGAAAGGTTGTTATAATATAATCCCCCTCTTTTCTATAGGGATCGTCTAGAAAGCGGGTTGTTCTGAATACATTCAGACAGAAAAGCTGACATAGATGTTATGGGTGGAATTTTTTTTTTCGTTCATGTCTTAATATAGGAATTTATACATCTTCCATAAAGGAGCCGAATGAAACCAAAGTTTCACGTTCAGTTTTGAATTAGAGACGTTAAAAATGATGAATCAACGTCGACTATAACCCCTAGCCTTCCAAGCTAACGATGCGGGTTCGATTCCCGCTACCCGCTTTTACTTTATTTTTTTATTAAATTAATAAGAAATAATAAGAAATAAGAA